GCCTTCTACCCATCCTGTATATTGTCCTTTTCTTCTTTTTCTATTCCAATTTTAAAAAGCTCTATCTATCATATAGAGTGAAGCGATACCCGAATTCTTACAAAGGATAATCTTTTCTTTCTCACTTGTTTTTAGTTACTAATCCGAGTGCTTTTAGGAAATTCAAATTTCAAATGACTTTTCATCGAATGACTATTCATCTTTTTTTTCGTGCAAATAGGCGGCAAGAAAGCTCTATGGAAAAATGGTGGTTTAATTCGATGTTGTATAAGGAGGAGTTAGAACATAGGTGTGGGCTAAGTAAATCCATGGACAGTCTTGATCCTATTGACAATACCAGTAGCAGTGAAAATACGAGTCTAAATTATACAGAAAAAAACAGCCATAGTTGGAGTAATGGTTCTAGTTACAGTAATTATGATCTTTTATTCGGTATGAGGGACATTCGGAATTTAATCTCTTATGATACTTTTTTAGTTAGGGATAGTAAGGGGCAAATTTATTCCATTTTTTTTGATATTGAAAATCAGATTGTTGAGATTGCAAATGATCATTCTTTTTGTAGTTCACTCAAAAAAAAAAATTCTAATTATTTGAATTCTAGTTATGCGAATGGAGCGAAAAGTGACGATACTCCTTATGATCGTTACATGTACAATACTAAATCTAGTTTGAATAATCACATTAATAGTTGTATTGACAGTTATATTCATTCTCAAATGCGTATTGATAATTATGTTTTGCGTGATAGTGACAATTACAGCGATAATTACATTTTTGATGAAAGTCAGACGACCACTAACAAAAATGGTAAGGATAAGAATCTTGAGGTAACTAAAAAATACAGGAATTTATGGATTCAATGTGAAAATTGTTATGAATTAAATTATAAGAAATTGTTGAAGTCAAAAATGAACATTTGTGATGAATGCGGATATCATTTGAAAATGAGTAGTTCAGAGAGAATCGAACTCTTGATGGATCCAGGTACTTGGAATCCTATGGATGAAGATATGGTCTCAACGGATCCCATCGAATTCCATTCGGAGGAGGAACCCTATAAAGATCGCATTAATTCTTATCAAAAAGAGACAGGGTTAACCGACGCTGTTCAAACAGGTATAGGGCAACTAAACGGTATTCCTGTAGCAATAGGGGTTATGGATTTTAAGTTTATGGGAGGTAGTATGGGATCCGTAGTAGGAGAGAAAATAACTCGTTTGATTGAGTACGCTACTAATAAAAATAGACCACTTATTATAATAAGTGCTTCCGGCGGGGCGCGCATGCAAGAAGGAAGTTTGAGCTTGATGCAAATGGCCAAAATTTCGTCGGCTTTATTTGATTATCAATCAAATAAAAAGTTATTATATGTATCAATTCTTACATCTCCCACTACTGGAGGGGTGACAGCCAGTTTTGGTATGTTGGGAGATATCATTATTTGTGAACCCAACGCCTACGTAGCATTTGCGGGTAAAAGAGTAATTGAAGAAACATTGAATACGACAGTACCTGAAGGTGCACAAGAAGCTGAATATTTATTCGATAAGGGTTTATTCGATCTAATTGTACCACGTAATCTTTTAAAAGGTGCTCTAAGTGAGTTATTTCAGTTGCATGCTTTCTTTCCTTTGAATCCAAATTCGATCGAGAAGTAAGGTCAATTATTATTTTTTTGTGTCGAAGGCTAATTAAGTTCATTTAGTTAGTTCGACATTTATTGAATTTAGTATAGACTATACTCACTTAGATATAATTAGTATAATTATATAGAATTATAATTCTAATTAAGTTAAGATAATTTTAGAACAATATAACAAACAGGTACAAATAAAAAATCGAGGTACCCATTCTATGACAGATATAAGCCTTCCCTCTATTTTTGTGCCTTTCGTAGGCCTAGTATTTCCGGCAATTGCAATAGCTTCTTTATTTCTTCATGTTCAAAAAAACAAGATTGTTTAGGCCAGATGGTGAGGCCAAATCACATTTTTAAAAGACTTCGACTTTATTGAATCATAACACGGATATCTATTTAGTTGGGTGTAAGGTGGAATATGGTATAATGCGTGATTTCTTTCGAACATAAGTGCAAGAACTCTTATGTATACGAAACCCGATATCCGATATAGGGGTACATTTGAACTATTTGCAAATCACGGTCGGTCCATGTTTGAAATAGAAAGTAAATGCTTGTAGATATCAAGGGCGGGTTCATATGAAGGGGACCTTATTTTCGATCAAACGAATTTTATTAATTATCTCTACAGGTTTACATTAGAATAGTGCTAGCTGATGAGAGTTACTTCAGAAATGTAGCGTTAAGTAAAGTATAGGTGAAATTCTTTTTAGTTATTCTATCAATTCAAATTAAATGCAACTAGATTAGTATGAATTGGCGATCAGAACGTATATGGATAGAACTTATAAGGGGGTCTAGAAAAACAAGTAATTTATGCTGGGCCTTTATCCTTTTTTTAGGTTCATTAGGATTTTTATTAGTTGGAACTTCCAGCTATCTTGGTAGGAATTTGATATCTTTATTTCCCTCTCAACAAATCCTTTTTTTTCCACAAGGGATCGTGATGTCTTTCTATGGGATTGCGGGCCTCTTTATTAGCTCCTATTTGTGGTGCACAATTTCGTGGAATGTAGGTAGCGGTTATGATCTATTCGATAAAAAGGAAGGAATAGTGTGTATTTTTCGTTGGGGATTTCCGGGAAAAAATCGTCGCATCTTCCTCCGATTCCTTATAAATGATATTCAGTCTATCAGAATAGAACTTAAAGAGGGTATTTATCCTCGGCGTGTCCTTTATCTAGAAATCAGAGGCCAGGGGGCCGTTCCTTTGACTCGTACTGATGAGAATTTAACTCCACGAGAAATGGAACAAAAAGCTGCCGAATTGGCCTATTTCTTGTGCGTACCGGTTGAAGTATTTTGAAATGGACGGAACAATAAATGCTTTCTTAGTCTAGGTTGGCGGTAGAAAAACCTTCCAATCTCTTTTTTTTATTACGGTATAACTTAACGAAAATTTCGTTAGAACGTCCATTCGAACCAAGGCAAACGCATATTATTATTATTATATAGATATCTGGAATGGAACATGCAAAAAAAGGGGGGGTTGTTTGCAAAAAAGATATTTTATACGTATGGAAATCCACTCGACGTAAGCCATTATCAAAAAAAGTAACAAATCGAAATAAGGATAGATTCATCCCCCAAAATTTTGAAATAAAGAAATTTTTTGTTTAGTTTCAATATTTTGAATTGATAGGTTAGAGACAAATAGCTCGGGTAACTAAATTATCTCTCGCGATGTTTCGTTTTCTCCCTTCTTTCGCTCTCCTCTCTTTACTTTAATGAATGACCCAACATTTGGGTTTCTTATAACGAGAATTCTAAAATTTCTGTCTTGTTTTGCTACCCCCTTTGTTTTGATCATCACATTCCGAAAATTTTCTCAATTATTTTTGTGCTATGGTAGTCAACGCTTTTTGCAATATTTGGAGAGTTTTTTGTCTCGAAATCCGAATTCATTAACTATTAACTAAAGTGGGTTTCGGGGATTCATCTAAAGGCTAAAGGAAGGAATTTCTTCGAATTTGACCAATTGAAATAGCTGAAAACTTTCTTTTTTCCTTATTTTCACACTCGATGGACTCTTATTCGATTTCTGTATTCTTGCAAGATTCTTCAAAATTATCAAGGACTAATTACCGACTCACAAATAAAAAAACAGAAAATGATTCGATACCTTGGAATAGAACTCGTTTTGGTGAAAAATAAAATATTAGATCCCATAGAGTCGACGAATGAGGCCACTTTTAAAAAGGAACTTAACAATTTCGAAATGAAAAAAAAAAAGGAAAAAAAAGCATTTATTCCCCTTCTATTTCTTGTATCTATAGTCTTTTTACCCTGGTGGAGCTTTCTAGCACGTAATAAAAGTCTGGAGTTTTGGGTTACTAATTGGTGGAATACCAAGCAATCCGAAACTCTTTTGAATGAAATTCAAGAAAAGAGTCTTCTAGAAAAATTCATCGAATTAGAGGAGCTCTTACTGTTCGACGAGGTGATAAAGGAATATCCGAAGACACATCTAAAAAAGCTTTCTATAGGAATCCATAAAGAAACGATTCAATTGATCAAGTTGCACAATGAAGATTGTATCCATACAATTTTGTCCTTCTCGACCAATATAATTTGTTTCGTTATTCTAAGTGGTTATTCTATTATAGGTAATGAAGAACTTATTATTCTTAACTCTTGGGTTCAGGAATTCCTATATAATCTAAGCGACACAATAAAAGCATTTTCTATTCTTTTATTAACCGATTTATGTATCGGATTCCATTCGCCGCATGGTTGGGAACTAATAATCGGCTCTATCTACAAAGATTTTGGATTTTCTCATAACGATCAAATTCTATCTGGTCTTGTTTCCACTTTTCCAGTCATTCTAGATACACTTTTGAAATATTGGATCTTCCGTTATTTAAATCGTGTATCCCCATCACTTGTAGTGATTTATCATTCAATGAATGACTGAAAAAAGGTCTACTACTGATCTTAATCCAATTAGAATGTTTAGTACTTTGGGCATAAGAATTCCAAATCCGACTGACTCTTTCTACCCATCCACGGCAGGAAAGTCCTCCTATATTCCAGTAAATAGCAGAATCGTGGATAGGGAACTATACTAGCGACCTACCCAATTTATTGTAGAAATTCTCGGGATTAAAACTTGGACCATGCAAACTATAAATACCCTTTCTTGGATAAAAGAACAGATTACTCGAACCATTTCCGTCTCACTCATTATATATATAATAACTCAATCATCCATTTCAAATGCATATCCCATTTTTGCACAGCAGGGTTATGAAAATCCCCGAGAAGCGACCGGTCGTATTGTATGTGCCAATTGTCATTTAGCTAATAAACCCGTGGATATTGAGGTTCCACAAGCGGTCCTTCCTGATACTGTATT